TGTCCATTGAACCCGCTCTGAATAATCCTCCTTTTGCCGGATTATTGCCAATGTAATCATAAAAAGCTAATTTTTCAGGAATTTTAGACCAAGCTTCTGATAAACTTTGATTTTCGGCTAACCCAGCACTAACCCTTCGATATATTTCTTGCTGGAAGTATCCTTGATCCCATTGATAACGAGTAGGACCAAATAATTCGATGGGGGTAGTTGCTGAACCATACCACATAGTTCCAGCAACAACAAAAGCTGCAAAAAAGACAGCAGCTATACTACTGGAAAGGACGGTTTCAATATTTCCCATACGTAATCCTTTGTATAAACGTTGGGGTGGACGGACACTAAGATGGAATAAGCCCGCTAATATGCCCAATGTTCCTGCTGCAATATGATGAGAGGCTATTCCTCCCGGAACAAAAGGATCAAAACCTTCCACGCCCCACGCTGGATTTACAGGTTGTACCTTGCCAGTTAGTCCATAAGGGTCGGACACCCATATTCCAGGACCATACAATCCTGTTACATGAAATGCGCCAAAGCCAAAGCAAGCCACTCCTGAGAGAAATAAATGAATTCCAAAAATCTTGGGCAAATCCAAAGAAGGTTTTCCTGTGCGCTCATCACAAAAAATTTCTAGATCCCAATATACCCAATGCCAGATAGCTGCCAAGAAGCACAAGCCAGAAAACACAATATGTGCTCCGGCCACACCTTCGTAACTCCAAATACCCGGATTTGTTATAGTCCCCCCTGTAATACTCCAACCGCCCCATGAATTGGTTATTCCTAAACGAGTCATGAAGGGTATAACGAACATACCTTGTCTCCACATTGGATCAAGAACGGGATCGGAGGGATCAAAAACGGCTAATTCATATAGAGCCATTGAACCGGCCCAACCAGCAACCAGAGCCGTATGCATTATATGAACAGAAAGCAAGCGACCGGGATCATTCAATACGACAGTATGAACACGATACCAAGGCAAACCCATGGAAATACCCCTTTATCAACGAAAAATAGACACTATGTAACTTTATTGCATTGGAATACCTCCCCTTTTCGGTGGATTCTTTCGGAGAAAGGATTAATATTTGTTCTATTCCATTAGTAATAAGGGAAGAATTCGGCTCAGAAGAAAAAAGAGAAGCAGATCTATTCTATACCCGATAAGTATCAATACGCAATGGGGGTTGATCCTATTTTTTATGAATGAATGCATCCCTATTTGTTCATCATTCAAAGGACCTATTCGTAAGAATTCTCTTTCATTCGTTCCGTCTTTCTTTATTTTATGGCCTTATTCTATCTATGTATAAAATATGATAGTATAAAATCTGATAAAGGCCAATATTATTAAGACCATTATTACGCTTCCACATCAAAGTGAAATATAGTATTTAAGTCTTTTTCCTTCCTTTAATGCCTATTGGTGTTCCAAGAGTTCCTTTTCGAAATCCGGGGGAGGAAGATGCAGTTTGGGTTGACGTATAGTGCGACTTGTCAAATATATTGGGTCATATGGGATTCCCCCGTTCTCTCGCCCGATCGAGATATCCTCTGTTTCGCCCAAAAAAGATTGATTGAATTATCAAAAATTTGTAGCGTGAAGTGTAATGAAGTGCAATTAGAGATCCATTTCATTTTTTTGGGGGGGTATCCAGATTAATATTTTCAATTAGAATGATTTATGGTTGGCTTGGTTGGACCGATAAAATGAAGTATACAGGCTCCGTTTAGAAAAAACCCAATTGGTAATATATTTATGATTACCACCTATATCATAATCATAAATTTTTTTTTTCTTTTTAAATTATAAATATAAATAAGAGCGATTTCAAACTGTTAATCAATCGAATAATATGAGAAATACGTTGAATATTTGGCGGAAAACATGAAAGAAAAGGGAATTAAATTAAAATAAAAAAGTAAATGAAATCATAGCAAAAAGACGTGGTATTGGGTCATTTGTCCTATATGCGCAAATCAAAATCGGGCAGATCTTTACTCGGAGTAGAGCATAAACCTAAAAAAATTGAATAAAAAATTGACGAAACCCATTCAGGAACAAGAAAATGACATCGTGATTTGGATTGAATCCCAATGAAAAAAAAATAGATCAATGAAAAGTTTGTGCGATAAGTTTAGCGAATTTTTTCTATATTATAGGTATAGGAAAACGGGCCAAAACTCATCTTTCTTTAATTTAATTTTGAATTTCATTTTATTTAAAAAATGTAAGAAAAAGCCCCTTCATTAGAAATTAGAAGTTAGAAAGGGCCCACTAGGAAAAACGAAGGATGGCTGGAATCTACACATTGATTTTTTTTCGCAATCTTTGTTGAACCGTATGCATCAAAAGGTGCCTGTACGGCTACTAAGGGATACAGTTTTATCCTAATCAACCGACTTTATCGAGAAAGATTACTTTTTTTAGGCCAAGAGGTTGATAGCGAGATCTCGAATCAACTTATTGGTCTTATGGTATATCTCAGTATAGAGAATGATGCCAAAGATCTGTATTTGTTTATAAACTCTCCTGGCGGATGGGTAATACCCGGAGTAGCTATTTATGATACTATGCAATTTGTGCAACCAGATGTGCATACAATATGCATGGGATTGGCTGCTTCAATGGGATCTTTTCTCCTGGCCGGAGGAGAAATTACCAAACGTCTAGCATTCCCTCACGCTCGGCGCCAATGAGTTTTTTTTATTTGATGGAAAGAAAAAAGAAGACTATGCCTTCGCCATATGAAATATGAATTAGTAAGTAATAATAGCATGGCACTTCGAATTCGATATGAAATTTTTTTTTATTTCTTTTTTTTTTTCAAAATAAAATATTAGATTATGTATCGAAAGAGTAGTATGAGAGAAAGGGCATTTCCAATTTTATCTTAGCTGTCGTGGGCCCATCTCAGCGTCACAAACTTTTTTTTCTTTTCGCACCAGAGGCTATTAACAATATTTATGTTATAAATATGTTATAAAAGAGTACAAAAAAAAAGACTATTTTTTTCTTTCTTTTTTTTCAAAAAAAAAAAAAAGAAACTTTGGGATTGCTGAATCACAGACGAAATAAATATATAAAGCAACGGGGCCATCATAGTATTTTTTAACTTTTCCGAAAAAAAAGAAGGGTGGTAATTGGATTATTTATTGATCTGGGTCTAATAGACCTTATATTTTCTCTTTTTTCTTTCATCGAAAAAAGAGAATTCCATTGTAAAGCCGTATGCAATGCGCAAAAAATGCCTGTACGGTTGTTCAATTCTATCTTTTTTTCTTATTATTCTTTAGCTATTCTTCTCGCCTCATTATGTGAGTTAGAAGAACCTTTTTTTATGTTATATCATCAGGGTAATGATCCATCAACCTGCTAGTTCTTTTTATGAGGCACAAACGGGAGAATTTATCCTGGAAGCGGAAGAACTACTGAAACTTCGCGAAAGCATCACAAGGGTTTATGTACAAAGAACGGGCAAGCCCTTATGGGTTGTATCCGAAGACATGGAAAGAGATGTTTTTATGTCAGCAACAGAAGCCCAAGCTCATGGAATTGTGGATCTTGTAGCGGTTAAATAACAAATAGCAATAGCAACGATTTAACACCAATCCACAATTTAATTAAGATTGATTTAATCCCTCTTATTCCTTTCCTTCTTAACTTAAGGGGTTAATATTTTATTAATCTATATAAATTAAATAGAAAAAGAAGTAATTCATAATCATCTGGTTAGGATCGATCTAAACCAGTCTATTATGTATATGATTCAGCATGCCAACTATTAAACAACTTATTAGAAATGCAAGACAGCCAATTAGAAATGTCACGAAATCCCCTGCTCTTCGGGGATGTCCTCAGCGCCGAGGAACATGTACTAGGGTGTATGTGCGACTTGTTCAGATCATGGGCTGAGAAAAAAGAAACAATTTTTTCAGTATCAACGATCAGTACCAGTGAATAGAATGGGGTTCTTCCGTTGACTATCTAAAAAAGATAGATCTACCATATCCTTCTATTGTGTATGAAATTTATGGTTTCCATTGGCGCAAATCCAATCTTGGAATTTAAGATGAGAAAAAATTCCCCATTGGTAGCAAATGCTTATCCATTAAGCGGGGAAAATCCTATTTTAAAAGCAAAAAGATTAGGCTTCGACTCTTGCAAAGAACGGACTAACAGGGTCAGCTACCCAATTAATCCTCATACTTACATACCGTTACTGTATAAGATAGATCTCGTTGTGAAAGATCTATTACTGGAAAATTTATGAGTAGAGCCGAATAGTGTGAACTGTACAAGTTAGCAATTAAATGAAGGAACGAGCTCCGGTGTATAGAGAGGACCTCACCGTTTAAGAAGTAACCATAGAAACGATGGAACCCACTATTTATTTATCCATTTCTATTTACTCCTTTATTTTAGTTAATATGCTTTTTTTGATACCTAGTATCAATACAATTTCTTATTTCAAGGCGAAATGAAATGCCTAGAAAAAAGGAAAAATCGTGGTCGGGACGGTTATAGTAGCAAAAGCCATTGGAATTTTTATTTTATACATTGGAAGAATCCGTTTTGTTATTAATAGACTAGAAAAGAATAACTGAAAGAAAGAATTAGTTATTCATCAAAATTTCTTTTATTCAATGACCAGAATTAAACGGGGATATATAGCTCGGAGACGTCGAACAAAAATTCGTTTATTTGCATCAAGCTTTCGAGGGGCTCATTCAAGACTTACTCGAACTATTACTCAACAAAGAATAAGAGCTTTGGTTTCGGCTCATCGGGATAGAGATAGGAAAAAAAGAGATTTTCGTCGTTTGTGGATCACTCGAATAAATGCAGTAATTCGCGGAATGGGGGTATCCTATAGTTATAGTAGATTAATACACAATCTGTACAAGAAACAGTTGCTTCTTAATCGTAAAATACTTGCACAAATAGCTATCTCAAATAGGAATTGTTTTTATATGATTTCCAACGAGATTATAAAATAAGGAGATCGTAAGGAATCCACCGAAATGCTTTAAATGAAATGGGGTTCCCTCGAGAATGAACTCGGGGAAGGTAGAGTAGAAATTAATATGATAAAAAAATTCTGATAAGGTCATCAAAACAAGATGAGCGAAGACGCTCAATAAAAAAAAATTTCTTTTTCTTCCCCAACCGGATTCGATTCTTTTATTTATTTATTTTTTCTTACGACACGACAATTTTGATTATCAGATTTTTTGAATAAAGCATCAGTCTACGTTTGATAATTTTGAGTCAATTGAAGGATAAGCCTATTTATTTCTGGTTCTAAGAGCAGTAGTTCTAGCGGTCGACTCGCTTCTTTCAAATTGTTTCTCATTATTAAGAAAGGGTAACGAAGATAAAATACGAGCTTGTTTTATAGCAATAGTAATTAATCGTTGTTGTTTTAAGGTCAGTCTATTTACTCGCCTAGATAATATTTTTCCTTGTTCACTAATAAATCGACTAATTAAACTCATGTTTCTATAATCAATTCGATCCCCCGATTGGATCGGGGGCAAACGCCTACGAAAAGATCGCTTGGATTTAAGAAAGAGTCGCTTGGATTTATCCATGGTTTCTTTATTCCTTATTTCTAAAAAGAATCCTATCCTTATCTCTATTTCTAAAATCCTATTTTGATCGGATCAAATTCAAATTATAGAATTAATATAATAAATAGGATTTGGTTTGTTTATTTTATTATTATTGTTTATTTTATTTTATTATTATTTATTATTTAAATATATATAAATTCAAATTGAATATATATATAAATGTATAAATGTAATTAAATATATATAAATGTAATAATAAATATATGTAATATAAATATATGTAATAATATTAATAATATAATAATATAGAATAATAATATAAATATATATATATAAATAAAATATGCGTTATATATATAACTAATTATATACTTAATATATTATATACCTAATGTCATATTTTGATATTCTCGGGAAGGGGTGACATACGAACACTTGATTCGATTTATTTCTTTATCTCCCCGTGAATTGTATGTTTGTAACAATAGGGACAGAATTTCTTCAATTCCAATCGACTAGGCGTATTGTGTCGATTTTTTTGAGTAATATACCTGGAAATGCCCGTTGATTCCTTATTAACGCCGTTTCGAACACAACTGGTACATTCCAAAATAATCGTTACTCGGATATCTTTACTCTTGGCCATGAACCTCCTTTGAGTTTTTAATTCACCGAACTCTTCTATTTTCCGATCAAAAGTGAAGAAGAAAGGAATGAAAAAAAAAAAGAAATAAATAAAAGTTGCTAACTCAAAACCAAATCCTGAAAGATTTCGTTGCAATCAATTGCAATCAATATAGTAAATCAATATAGATTTATAGTAATAGTAAATAATAAGAATAAGTAATACAATGATTTCTAACTCTATTTAGAATCACAGTACGGTATTTTCTTTAAGTATCTTGTAGGATACTGTTGTTCCAGCCACATTTCTCTTTTCGCTCTACTAGTAATTTAATTGGAGCTTGAACCCGAGTTTCGGTGAGGTTGAATCCACTTTTTTCGTTCTACCCTCCTTATTTATTTTATCTAATTCTTATATAATTCTAAAAAAAAAACTAAAAAAAAAAGGGGGCGAGAGAGTAGTCACAGATATTTGATTGTATCTCGATCTAATCTTTTTCGCCCCGTCCCGCGGCAATAACTAGAATTAAAAAAAAGGGAATGTTAACGCATCCGGGAAGAAACGATTGATCTCTATCAATAAACCCGCTAAAGAACCGAACCAGAGAGTACTTAGTACCGGTGCTACGGAAAGATATGTTTTTAGATCTCGCATTTTAAATCCTCCTTCTTTATCGTATTACATTATGGTAATACATATATAATCACATGTATGTGTGGTTAAAGACCACTTGTATTTGTATATTTTATTTGTACCCGGAATTCCTAATTCAAAATTAAAATTTAAATGTACAATGATTCGATAGATAAGATTTTCCTTTTCTTAAAACAGCAAAATAGGTCCCTTTCCGCCTGAGAATTCCCGCCAAAAATATTCATTTATTATTCATTATATGGTTGTTATATGATATGAGACCAAAAAGAGGAAATGGAAAGATAATTTTTGTATATCAATAGATGAAATAAGGGTGTGGAAAACAAGACAGGGATTCTCTACAATGACATTGTAGGCCAATTGAAAGGGGTGTAGCGCAGCTTGGTAGCGCGTTTGTTTTGGGTACAAAATGTCACAGGTTCAAATCCTGTCATCCCTACCTATTACTTCTCCTTTGAGCAGTAAGGAGGGAGCCATTTTAGTTTTAGATTGATTAAAATGAAGCATACATAATCTACCATTTTCTCATATTATATATGATATATGATAGTATAGGTGTGCACGATGTATTGGGGTTATAAAATAAAAGAATCCTCTTTTTTACAGGCTTATTTATTATGATAAGAAAGCGCTCTTAG